TTGCTCTTTGTTTTTCAAAAAAAAGAGTTTCATTTTTGTAATTTTCTAATCGTTCCAAACTATTGCAAGTAGCATTAATCAAATTGACCTTTTCTCGTTCTATCTCAGAGTATCCATTCGTTCGATACTCATCTGCTTCGATTTCCACTTTCCGTAATCGAACCCGAGCTCTTTCGAGCTGTTCAATGGCTCCTCTACGTAATTCTTCTGAATTTCGAATAGTACTCAAGATCCTCTGTTTTCGCTTATCTAATAAATCATTTAATGAAAGTAGATTATTTTTCCATTCATTTCACAGCTATCATATCTCTTCCCGAACCAAACATGAATCTTTCGATTCATTTGGCTCTCACGCTCAATTGTTTCTTTTCTCTTTTATTTGATTGATGGGCATCCCCATATCTTTTAATGGAATGAGCCTATCCTCTCTTTTTGTTCATATTCAAAGATATCGAAACTGATCTCAGAATCTTAGGAGGACTCTTCAGACCAGACAAAAAATAAAAAATTGTCAGCAAAGTTGTTTCTTTATATGAGAAATTAGATCAAAATTCTAATAGAATAGAAATAGAATTGAATATAATTCTGAACTTCATTACTTCATTCTCATTATTATTAGAATGATATTTCGATTTTTTTCATCCAAAAAATTCTCTTTTTTATACAAATACATTGTATACAAATACAATACATAGGTCGTCGATTCGGCAGTGGATAAAAAAGGGGGGGAAGATACCCATCTTCCCAGTTAATGGTTCAAAGGATTTTATCCATATGAGTGTTCTACATCGGATAAATTCCCAATTATTCCTTTTTTCTTTTTATCATTTTTAAACCATTTGGGTACTAACGTAGCGGTAGAAAGAGTACCATGCTATGCTGTGCCTGGACTTCAAACAATTTATCTTTAACCATGTAAAAGACCTCAACATTATTGGTTGATAGAGAATCAAAGTTCATTTACCAATTCGTCACGAAATGCTATGGTTCTTACATAGGATTTCTGAATGAAATCCAATTCCGAAGTAATTCGTCGAGATTGTGCACCCTTTGTTCCTATTTCTGCTATAAATAATAATACATAAATATAAAGAAAGTGCAGCCGGTGAAATCCAACCTATTCTTGAAATACACAACTCGCACACACTCCCTTTCCAAAAAAAATCAATACACCCAGCACTACGCTTAGATTTATTGGATTTGTTGCTAAAATATCGGTATTAAACTCGAAACTCCCAGCGGATGGCCAGTGCCCCGCGGAAACAAAAGAATCGGTTATATTTTTCATATGCTTTCCCCTTATAGATAGGACTAACAAAGAACAGAGTTCTTTTTGTATCACTCCGCTTATTATTCTTAATGGAATTTGAGAATTCTAAAATTTCTTAGTTATGGTTATGTTTTTATTCTTCTTTTTTTTTTTTACATTTTTATTGTACGATGAAATGAAACATTAAACAAAAGGATTTGCAAATAAAAGAGCTAATGCCACGACCAGTCCATAAATTGTTAAAGCTTCCATAAAAGCCAGACTAAGCAATAAAGTACCTCGTATTTTACCCTCTGCTTCTGGTTGTCTCGCAATACCTTCTACAGCTTGGCCCGCAGCAGTACCTTGACCAACCCCAGGTCCGATAGAAGCAAGCCCTACAGCCAATCCAGCAGCAATAACGGAAGCAGCAGAAATAAGTGGATTCATGGTAAGTTCCTCGCACCAAAAAGAGAAATGGTTAATGATACAACCAACCAATGAATTAGTACTTAATCTACTTCTTTTTCTACTTCTACTTTTACTATTTACTTTACTACACTTATTTTTTCTTTTTTGATCTTTATCACTAAAATCTATCGGGTCGAAGTAGCTAAAAACTCCAAATGGAATTCAGAATATTACTGAATTTTCAGAACTACTTCGATATGCCGTTTTCCTTTCTACCTTATGTAAATAGATATGTATACGGTTTTAGTCATTGCATTTCCTTGTTTATAAGCTATTCTATTCTTTCTCTTTCATTCAATTCACAATCACAGACAAAATAGAAAAAGGACTGATATGGGAATCCATCTAAATGCAGTGGGCTAGAAAAAAAGATATAGGGGTAATTACTATCTAACTAGTAAATAACATATACTTTTATTCTTACATAACGTAAATCACCTGCACTTTTTATTCTATGAAATCGTATTCTGTAACCATTCTTCGAAACATACACAAGGATTTATACTAATAGGCATTATATATACATATATGTAGTAGGATCCCCAACCCTTATTTCTCTTCCAAATCCTGCAATATCATCTATCTTTCTTCATATATACATACATGTAGCTATTTGCATTTTCTTCTCCAACCCAGTGGATTCTATTGAACCCCCCACATTGCTTAAATTGGGATAAGCTTCAAAAAAGACTATTTCGAAAGTTAGTCAATGATGACCCTCCATGGATTCACCTATATAAGCCGCAGCCAGAGTTGCAAAAATAAGAGCTTGAATACCAC